GGTTGATCAATCTTAATGGATTCACCTTCAGAAACAAGAAGTTCTGGTCCTGGAGGTACAATATCTACGACTTGGTGTCCGTCAGATGCATCCACTATGTTTATTTCATACCCCCCCTTTTCTTTACGCACTATTTTGCTTACTATACCTGCTGTTGTAGCATTATATACTGTATTGTTACTCTTACTCCCATCGGGATAAATCTGCCCCCTTCCCCTGTTCCCACCAACGTATATAGGATATTTTAAGAAGTAAACATCTTTCTTAGTAGCAGGGTCCGGTGAAAGAATAGGAAAGGTGATTTCCCTATATTTCTGACCAGGAACAGGTCCTATCACAAGAATATTTTTTTGAGTCGGGCGATAAATCTGAAAAGACAGATTACCCATCCTTTCTTTCATTTGGGGAGAAATACGATCAGGAGGCGCTAGTTCGAATCCATCCGGTAAAATAAGAACCGCCCCTACATTCAAGGACCCCTTTTTCCCATTAGAAAGAACTTGTTTCAGTTGCATATCATACGGGATTCTAACAACTGCTTCAAATACAGTATCAGGAAGTACTGCTTGTGGAACCTCAATATCCACGGGCTTATTAGCTAAATGGCAATTGGCGCATACAATACGCCCGGTTGCTTCTCGTGGATTTTCATAACTCTGTTGTGCAAAAATGGGATATGCATGTGAAATCGATGCCCAAGTTATTATATATATCAATAGCATGATCGATAGAGACATGGATCGAGTCATCTGCTCCTTTACCCAAGAAAAGATATTTCTATTTTGCATGGTCCAATCATTGATCCCAAAAATGTATACATTTATACAATAAATTAGGTAGGCTGCTAGTATAGTTTCCTATCCACGATTAGACTATTTTATTATTTTACTGGAATACAGGAATACTCCCCTGGATGAATAAAAAGAGAAAGAGTGCTTAAGATTTTGACTGATTTGTTTATGGACGAAGTAAGAAAGATTATCATTGGATTCATATTAGTGAATCATTCTTTAGTCTTTCATTGAATGATAAATCACTACAAGCGAGGGAGATACACGATTTAAATAATGGAAAATCCAATATTTAAAAAAGGTATCTAGAATGACTGGAAAAATAGAAACAAGAACAGATAGAATTTGATCATTATGAGAAAATCCAAAATCCTTGTAGACAAAAGAAATTATTAGTTTCCAACCACGAGGCGAATGGAATCCAATACAAAAATCAGTTAACAAAAGAATAGAAAAGGCTTTTATTGTGTCGCTTAAATTATAGAGAAATTCTCGAACCCAAGAATTAAGAATGGCAAGTTCTTCATTACACAGAATAGAATAACCACTTAAAATAGCAAAACTTATTATATTTGTCGAGAAATGCAAAATGGTATGGATATGACCCTCATTGTGCATCTTAACCAATTGTATTGTTTCTTCGTGGATTCCTATACGAAGCTTTTGTATATGCGTCTCCGGGTACTCCTTTATCATTTCGTCCAAAAAAAAGAGTTCTTCTAATTCTATGAATTTATCTAAAATCTTCTTTTCTTGAATATCATTCAAAAAAGTTTCGGATTTACTAGTAGTCCACCAATTACTAACCCAAGACTTTATACTTTTGTTAAATGAGAAAGAGATCCACCAGGGTAAAAAGACTATAGATGCAAGATATGGAAAGGGGGCAAATGTTTTCTTTTTTGTCATTTTGAATCAGTCAATTTTTAATGAAATGAAGCGACTTCCTGGCTGGACTCTACTCAATCTTGTATTTTTATGAAAGAGGAGCTCTCTAGCAAAAAAAAAACAAAGAGGATTGGATTCCTGGGCCTCTTGCCCAATGCAGAGAAAAATGCTTCAGTTCATTTCAAAATACTTCAATAGGTACGCGCAAGAAATAGGCCAATTCAGCAGCTTTTTGTTCAATTTCTCGTGGAGTCAAATTCTCATCAGTACGAGTCAGCGGAAGGGCTCCCTGACCTCTGATTTCCATATAAAGTACACGACGAGGATAAAGACCCTCTATAACTTCGATTCGAATCGATTGGATATCTCTCATAAGGAATCGAAAGAAAATGCGACGATTTCTTCCAGGAAATCCCCAACGAAAAATACAAACTTTTCCCTTTTTTCTATCGAATTGCTCATAACCACTACCTACATTCCACCAAATAGCGCACCACAAATAGGAGCTAACGAAGAGACCCGCGATCCCATAGAAGGACATCACGACCCCTTGTGGAAAAAAAAGGATTTGCTGAGACGGAAATAAGGATATCAGATTGCGACCAAGATAACTAGAAGTTCCAACCAATAGGAATCCTAATGAACCTAAAAAAAGGATACAGGCCCAAAGGAAATTACTTGTTTTCCGAGACCCCGTTATAAGTTCTATCCATATACGTTCTGATCGCCAGTTCATACAAGATCCAGGTGCATTTTATTGGAATTGAGAGAATAACCCAAGCGAAAAAGTAACTTTCACCAACTAGCACTATTAGAATTGGAATCATTAGGAATAATTCTAATTATATAGAACTATTTTTCTTTTATACAATATAATAGGGTCTTTCAAACAAAGTCATTTTCATATTTTACTCCCGTTGGAGCTAGATAATCTTGTTTTTTTGAACATGAATAGATAAAGAAGCCATTGCAATTGCAGGAAATACTAGGCCCACGATAGGTACAAAAAAAGCAGGGAAGCTGAAAGTTTCCATAGACTAGATACCTCGATTGAATATTTTAACCTCTTATCTTATAAAGTAAAGAGATCTTAAGTATATAAAGTATAGATAATGTACATAGACTATGTACATTATCTATACTTTATATACTTAAGATTCGTCCTTTTTTTTTCTTCTTCTTCTTTTTCTTTTTTTTATTTACATGATTTTTTATATCATGTAAATAAAAAAAAGAAAAAGAAGAAGGGTTTTTTCCCAAGGCTTTTATAGCCTTCGTAATAAAAATCGGACTAAAAATGCCGGAACAAGAAAGCCAACAAGGCTAATGAATGAGTACAAAACTGCACGTTTTGTATCCTTATCTATGTTATGAATGATGATATACAGCCTTTTCAGAATAAAAAGGCTTTTTCTTACAAATACCTTGACTTTCTGAAAGATTCAGTCGAGATTTTTTTTTTTTTTTCAGTGAGGTTTTCATTTTTGATTTTTTTGGTTTCTTTATAAGATTAAGTATTTAACTTAACATCTCAAATCTCTATCTTGTATGTACTGCCGTTAATTCTGATTCCTGTTTATCTACTTTACTTATACTTATGGATTTGAATGGGCCTGTATGCATAAGAAAGACCCGCCTTCTTGGAATTGTAAATTAAGGTGGATCTTTCTTATGCATGTTCAATTACTCGGATATAATAAGATGACCGCGGTTAATTGAATAGAATAGATCTCTGTTTCGGTTATTCTAGTTATATCATATATACGAATTGTTGTTTTATTGTTAAGAACAACAACTTGTTGTTTCCATAATTAGAAATTAGACCTTTTTTCTCGGTTATTGTTCTCTGTCTTGTGGTGTGAGATCCCCTTTAAATTGGATGAAGTTCTTCTATTATATATATGCGGCTATAACAAATCCCCCTTTTTTTGACTTTCATTTTGATTCACCGGAAAGAAACCATGAAGTTGAAACAACTCACTCAGAACGCCTTTTAAAGGATTACGTGGTACGATTGGGTCGAATAAGCCTTTCTCGAATAAATACTCAGTCTCTTGTGAACCTTCAGGTATTTCGGTTTTCAATGTTTCTTCAATTACTCTTTTACCCGCAAATGCAATGTAGGCATTAGGTTCGGCAATAATGATATCCCCTAACATACCAAAGCTGGCGGTCACTCCACCGGTTGTAGGAGAGGTAAGGATCGATACATATAATACGTTTTTATTTGATTGATAGTTATATGAAGCGGAAGATATTTTTGCCATTTGCATCAAACTCAAACTCCCTTCTTGCATACGGGCTCCCCCGGAAGCACACACTATAATAACAGGTAGAGATTTATCAGTAGCATATTCGATCAAACGGGTTATTTTCTCGCCTACTACGGATCCCATACTCCCCCCCATGAACTGAAACTCCATAACCCCAATTGCTAGGGGAATGCCATTTAATTGACCTATGCCTGTTTGAACAGCCTCATTTAACCCTGTCTCTTTTTGATAAGAATCAATACGATCGATATAAGACCCCTCCTCCTTCGAATCAGTGGGGCCCGCAAAACAAGCCATTCCGTCACCCATTGGAGCCCGCGCCGAATCAAATTCAGGGGCCACAGAAATAATGTCCTCATCGCCATCTTTTTTATCTTCATAGGCATCCTCCTCCTCCGAATCAAATTCAAGGGCCACAGAAAACATGTCCTCATCCATTGGAGCCCAAGTGCCGGGATCAATCAAAAGTTCAATTCTATCTGAACTACTCATTTTCAAATGAGACCCACAGTGTTCACAAATATTCAATTTTTCCTTCAAAAACCTCTTATAATTTAATTCATAACAATTTTCGCATAGAACCCACAAATCCTTGTAATTTATACTTATACTGGGATTTTGTTGCATATGGGAATCGCTTTCTTCATGGGAATCCATTTCATAACAAATGTAAGTAACAATGTATCTAATAGCCTTTTGGTCTACATTAAAAATAGAACTATAAATGTCACTATTCATAAGGATTTCAATATCAAGATAATTGTCAATGCAATTTAGAATGTAACTATTCAAACTATATCTAGAAAGTGCTTTTTCTAGTTTACCTCGAAACAGGGGAAGGGGCTCATTGTCAATCTCAAAAATATTATTTTCAATATCAAAATATATGGAATAATTGTGACCATCACTGTCTTGAACTAAAAAAGAAGTATCATCAGAGAGGAAACTCGGAATGCCTATGACATGGAATAAATGATCAATATTATCGCAAGAGGGGCTCTCACTATCCTCCCAACTATGAGTGTTTTTATCTATAAGGGGGTTTTCA